TTCAAATTTCATCTCTATCGAATTTTAATATCAGAATAGCGGATATAGTCATAATTAAACGGGTCAGGTCCACTTACTTTTTCTTTTGTTGATTTCGAATCTTTCGAATGGATTTGATTGGTATAATGGAAAATAGGCATCTTTGATGATTCAAGAGGCGTATTCGTATTAATAATAATGAAAATTTACCGAACAAATGTTCCACTTTCTAACTAGAACTACTATACTCTAACTCAGTATAATGATAACGTATTATCCGGTTAGTTCCTTTTTGATTCCAAATAAAAAAAAAGATCTCTATTTTCTGAATACTATGACTAGACTTTTATGAAAAAAAATTTATGAAAAAATCAAAGCCCCTTATCGGATTTGAACCGATGACTTACGCCTTACCATGGCGTTACTCTACCACTGAGTTAAAAGGGCATTTGATTTAATTCCCGAACGTGTCACTGTGTAGATAAAATCTCTATATGCACATATATTATATACATAAGTATATGCAGTATACTTATAGTGGCTAGTGGCTGATTTTTGAATAATAAACTGGATTTGCCTAGCAAGTCTAGGGAAAAATGAATTGTTTACTGGCCTTAATTTCTTTTATTGAGATGATCCCTATCAAAACAAAATTCACTTGATTGATACATAACATACATGTACACTTACCAATTCGACCTAAAAGAAATTTCAAGATATTTCATCGAATCATGTGATGAAGAGATTCTACTTGTCCCCTTGAACTAAAGTCTTAGAGAAAATTTTCGATAACTTCTTGATCCCGCTTGCTAGATTTATATAGAGAATGTCGATTCATAATGAATATGAATCACGAATCTAAAAATTCTATACAATTCTGAAAAACGGAAAGATCCCTCGGATCTAATCATTCCATTATATTGACAATTTCAAAAAACTGATCATACTATGATCATAGTATGAGGGCGGTTGGGCAAGTCGGCCCCCATCGTCTAGTGGTTTAGGACATCTCTCTTTCAAGGAGGCAGCGGGGATTCGAATTCCCCTGGGGGTAGGGTACTACGAAAGGAAGTTGATCATGGATTACCAATAAGCCTAAAATTGATTCTTCCTGGGTCGATGCCCGAGCGGTTAATGGGGACGGACTGTAAATTCGTTGGCAATATGTCTACGCTGGTTCAAATCCAGCTCGGCCCAATAATTCGCCAATCTACCATGAGATGGTATAACCCCCCTTGTCCTTCAAAAATACCCCATATGAAGATAAAAAAGAATCAAATTTTCTGCTAGATCCCTTATTTCCCTGGGATTGTAGTTCAATTGGTTAGAGCACCGCCCTGTCAAGGCGGAAGCTGCGGGTTCGAGCCCCGCCAGTCCCGACGGATCCAATATCCAATAAATACATCAATTCATTTTTCCCTTTCTATGAAAAGGTGTCGGGGGCATACTTTCATTCCCAAAGCAAAAAGGAGTCTTTATTTCTTTTCCTATTTTTCCATTTTGTTTTAATTTTAAGGCCCATCGAAGAAATCCCAAACCCTAAAATAGTGAATTTGAGGAATAGTAGATCTTTTTTACCGGCCTCATCCTTATCAAACCTCTTTGTCTTCCAAAAAATCACAGTAAAACAAGGAGTTTATAACTTAACTCTTTTTTTTCCATTTCGCTTTTATTCTTTGTTTAGGTTTGTAACTATGTGACTAATCCAAGTGGAAAGGCCATCTGATGATCCTTCATCAGATGATTGTACAAGGAAGACGCAAGGTAGGTTATAGAAAAAAACAAGGAAAGGGATTATAAATGATAATGATTATAAATAAAGGCATTTTGGATTGATTGGGTCAGGAATCCTAATTTGGATTCGGTATGGATAAAAGAACTTCCTATGTTATACTATTCAAGTCTCGACGACGAGTTGATTTCATAGATCAGATATTGTTATTCATGATATTGATCCGATTCAAGATTCTCGAGAGGTAATTCATTTATTGAATTTACAGACGAAAGATTTATCATCTCTAGGGGATTAAATCCCGAGTTATTGCGAAGAAAAAAAACCGATGAGATTATGGAAGTAAATATTCTTGCATTTATTGCTACTGCGCTATTCATTCTAGTTCCTACCGCCTTTCTACTTATCATTTATGTAAAAACAGTCAGTCAAAATGATTAATTCATTTTAATTAAACTTTCCTTCTGAGTTCTTATCAAAAATTGACGAAGTCAAATGAAAAGGATTCCAATTTCGCGTCTTAACTTAAATGAAATGAGCGGACTATAAGCCGCAGTATTCTAAGAGGTAGATAATATGGTAAGAAAGAAATAGATGCATCTTTCTTTCTACCATACTATCTATCTCTTAGTCTATAAAGTTGTAATCTAGAATAAAGATAACGGCTTAAGTTTCTATAGATCAATCTACAATATTCTCTTCATATATGTGTATATTAATTCCATATATTGTATGGAATTGACATCCCACCCAATTTGCTACATTTATTTGTTCCGATCAATCTGAAATAATTCTTATCTTAGGATTCGAATTCCTTTCCTTTTACTAATAAGGAAGAGGAAACCTCACCGATTTTTAACGCCCGAACCATGATATGAAATAAGTCGATAAAGCCTAAACCGCCTTTCTTAAATTAGAAAGCAAGCTGTAAATGTCCAATATGTGACTCGCCCCAGCCAAAATCTTATTATTCCATAGTCTCTCGTTAGACAACCACTATCTCTATATCATTTCTCATAGAAAGTGCGTATACACTTAACAAAACTACTTCTTCTTTGAAGAGTAAAGAGGGAAAGAAATCAAAAAAAAGTCCGGTCTTCCTCAGTATCCATCTATAAAGATAGTAAGGGCTCATTCCATTGATTGAAATAGAAAATTTCGGAAGAATTTTAGGTTGGAATAAATTTCCAATTATCTGAATCCTTTTCTTTTAGAAATACAAACACGGGAATCACTGAAATATCTCTTTGATTGAAAGAGTATGATTCATATCATAAATTACTCCATTGGAGTCCAATGGGATTCGAAATTCAGAGATTTTTATTTTAAAAAGTTCAAAACGCGTTGCAGAACGATCTATAAAACAATTGATATGGTTTGATTCCTCAACTCAATTAGTAGTACTTCTAGAGCCCACTTCTTCCCCACACTACGAGTGAAAGGGAAAATGTAAAGACTACCATTAAAGCAGCCCAAGCGAGACTTACTATATCCATGTGAATTATGTCCCCTAATCTCTATAAATACGAAGGAATTATTCCATTATTCCTCACTAATAATAGTGGAATCAATGGCGCAGAGTCAAAACGGGATTCTGACCGAACACTATTGAGAAACCAATCCCATAAATCGATTATGATTTCGAATCGGGAAAGATTAAACACAAGTGAAATACGTAGTAACATCCCAAGGGAATGGGAACATGTAGGAATAAGAATAATAAGGCCTATTCTTTTTTTGTTTTGTTGACCTTCGTAAGTAAAAACAGAAAGGGAGAAATCTTTAAAAAAGAGAAATCACTATCTATTACAGACCTCTATTTCCCCATTTGATCTAATCCGGTACCCCCCTTCCCGATTATCGCTGTGAAAGAGGGGGCTTGATTAGGGGTTGCCGAAAAGAAATTCTTTCTTTTTGCCCCTTTTCTATAAAAAAAAATTATACATCCAATCTAATATTGATTGGGTACCTGAGCACTCAGAGATTCTCGCGAGTCCGTCGTATATAAAGCAACTTCCACCCCCTTCCAAAACTATTAATTGAATCTGATTTCCTATCAGGCTCTACAATCTGATTCAAGATCCAGTCATTAGACACTTCCTTAGTAATAGAAGGGAATAGTAAAGTCTTGATAGCCCCTGTACAAGTAGATTTTACTATTTCCTTGAATCCTAGATGCGAACGAGGATTCACAATCTTTTTGTTTAGAAAACCTTCAGACCACATGCTTAGAATCAAGTATTAACAGTCTGTTTCCTCTGCTTCTACCGGGGAAGAATTCTGCGAGTTATATCAGTCGAACCGAAGAGAAGAAGGGATTTCGAGTTTTTTGTTGATCAGGCGACACCCGGATTTGAACTGGGGAAAAAGGATTTGCAGTCCCCCGCCTTACCACTCGGCCATGCCGCCAAACTGATACAAAATCGATAAAAATTTTCCCGGATTACTGAAGTTTTATTGTACTTGCATTTTGACTCCTGTTTTACTTAATCCTTTATCCTAAAAGAAACACCCCTTTTGGATTGGATTTGATCCATCCCTTCGATTGATTGTATAGTATCTGAAAATCCACAATGCTAAAAACATTCTCTGGCTTTTCTATTGAAAATAAAATGTGAATTTTCAGCCGACAAACTTGAACCATTAACTATTGACTGCTTAGTTCGAATTCATGAACGATTCTGGGAGTTGAATCTCAAATTGTGTTTTCCTAATGACATAAGAAAATACAAATTGAGACAGAACTAATCAGTATTGATTTTTTCAATCAAAAAATCCTTCTCAATTTCAATTATAACAAAACATATGAGTATATGTAAACCCCAGAATAGAAATTGTTACACAGATATCTATTATTTAGATATGTTCTCGATAGGGAATTATCATAAAATTATCCTACTTCAATTTTGCATTAAATAGAAATTCTCTTTTGATAGAGCACGACGCGGGCTGTCCCGAATAGAACCGGCAATAAAAGAGAAGTCGGATATTATAGCTATCTGCATATGTGTTTAATAAATGCAACCCTTCTTATACACTTCAAATCATATTCTACTCAAAAATAAGTAAAGTACAAATATCTCTCTTCTCTGCGAATCATTTTTTTTTGAACAACGAAATCCCTAAGGTTAAGTGCTAAAAAAATGGATTCTATATTGTTTCTGGTTTTTGTGTCTTTGTCTCCCAAATACCGAATCTTTTTATTTTTCTCAAATTAGAATATGTAATATCATAATAATGGTATAATTGAAATCATTTTTGTTTTTCTATTATATACAAAACCCTATGA